AGGCCAACTAAACGGCATTCCCGTAGCAATTGGGGTTATGGATTTTCAGTTTATGGGGGGTAGTATGGGATCCGTAGTCGGAGAGAAAATCACCCGTTTGATTGAACACGCTGCCAATCAAAAATTACCTCTTATTATAGTGTGTGCTTCTGGGGGGGCGCGCATGCAGGAAGGAAGTTTGAGCTTGATGCAAATGGCTAAAATCTCATCTGCTTTATATGATTATCAATTTAATAAAAAATTATTTTATGTATCAATCCTTACATCTCCGACAACTGGTGGAGTGACAGCTAGTTTTGGTATGTTGGGGGATATCATTATTGCCGAACCCAATGCCTACATTGCATTTGCAGGTAAAAGAGTAATTGAACAAACATTGAATAAAACAATACCCGAAGGTTCACAAGCAGCTGAATACTTATTCCAGAAGGGTTTATTCGACCTAATTGTACCACGTAATCTTTTAAAAAGCGTTCTGAGTGAGTTATTTAAGCTCCACGCCTTTTTTCCTTTGAATCAAAAGTCAAGCAAAATAAAGTAGAGCACTAAGTTCAATTATTTTTTTTTGTTTGTAGCAAAAAGTAGTTAGTTTATCGGAATCAAAGTAAATAAGATAATAATGGCCTTTTCTTTGGTGATCGAAGATCGAATTGTAGAAAGAATTAAAACTAAAGTTGAGTATAGCTCTTTTTTTGACCTATATTTATATTCCTGATTACGAATCGAGAAGCCGTTATCACCATCACCAAGAGTGAGTTCTTCCTTTCGTGAAATTCGGAAAATAAAACGCATTTTTTCTTGTCTTAGGTATATAATTTGAAATTTCAATATAGATAATAGAGTTTTGTATCTTTCTCTATCTCCCGAAAAACCATTTTAGCTAAAAATTCATGTTGGGTCGGATTCGAACGAATCTTTCGATAATCGGTAAAAAACTCTTTATCCATTTTTAGAAAATTAGAAGATAAGAACAAAAGACAAAGAAATGAAGAAAAAAAATAAAGTTTATTATCATACATATCTTTCTCATGTAGGAGATGACTAAGTCCATTTATTTAGTTCTACAGTTCTACATTCTTTGCACTTATTCTTATTATACGTACTCAGTTAGATTTAGATATATAGATGCTTAGATCTATACTAAGAATTTCAAATTCTTGTCTATTAATAATAAATATTATCTAATTAGAATTCAAATTCTTAATTTAATTATAATTATTACAAGATATCTTTATTTATATAATAATAATAACAGATACAAATAGTAAATCGAGGTACCCCTTCTATGACAAATTTGAACCTTCCGTCTATTTTTGTGCCGTTAGTAGGCCTAGTCTTTCCGGCAATTGCAATGGCTTCTTTATTTCTTCATGTTCAAAAAAACAAGATTGTTTAGATCCACCGGGACCCAATCTCATCCATTTTTTTTGAAAACGTGGACTTGTATCATAACACGGATATCTATTTATTGGAATATAGTATAACATGTGATTTCCGCCGAACATAAAGGAAAAAACTCTTATGCCCGCAGAAACATGATATATGGATATATCAATTCTAGCAATTTTCAAATAGATCAGGATCTCTGGATGGCTGAAATGTAGTCGGTGAATCTATATGTATATCGATATGTATAGTGGAATCGTATTAAATAAAGAGTATGTTATTATTTTAGATTTAACCAATTTGATGAATTACTCCTAAAGGTTGACATCAAACTAGTGCTAGTTCACCTCAAACTAGTGCTAGTTGATGAGAGTTACTTCGGAAACAAAAAAGTAAAGTCAAATTTCTCTGGGGTATTATCTCAATTCCAATAAAATGCAATCGAGTAAAGTATGACTTGGCGATCAGACGATATATGGATAGAACTTATAACGGGGTCTCGAAAAATAAGTAATTTCTGCTGGGCCTTTATCCTTTTTTTAGGTTCATTAGGCTTCTTATTAGTTGGAACTTCCAGTTATCTTGGTAGAAATTTGCTATCTTTTTTTCCGCCTCAGCAAATCATTTTTTTTCCACAAGGAATCGTGATGTCTTTCTACGGAATTGCGGGTCTCTTTATCAGCTCTTATTTGTGGTGCACAATTTCCTGGAATGTAGGTAGTGGTTATGATCGATTCGATAGAAAGGAAGGAGTAGTCTGTATTTTTCGTTGGGGATTTCCGGGAAAAAATCGTCGCATATTCCTCCGATTCCTTATAAAAGATATTCAGTCCGTTAGAATAGAAGTTAAAGAGGGTATTTATGCTCGTCGTGTTCTTTATATGGACATCCGAGGCCAGGGGTCCATTCCCTTGACCCGTACTGATGAGAATTTGACTCCACGAGAAATTGAACAAAAGGCTGCTGAATTAGCCTATTTCTTGCGTGTACCAATTGAAGTATTTTGAGAATTTGAGAATCAGAACGTTCATTCAATTAAAGAAAACGTATATGAAAGAACCATAAAACGAGACTCTTTTTATGGTCTTTATGCGCACGCAATTCAATAACAAAT